ATCAAAGAACTCTCAAAAGTAAATCCAATTCTATTATTTAGATTGAGAGAAGTATATGAATCAAGTGAAACTAAAAAAGAAAAAGATTCTATAATCAACAATGAGATAATTCATGAATCATTTAGTCAAATTCGATCTACAGATTGGACAAATTATTCACTGACAGAAAAAAAAATGAAGAATCTGACTGATAGAACAAGCACAATCAGAAATCAAATAGAAAGAATTACAAAAGAGAAAAAAAAAGTAACTCCAGGAATAAATAGTAGTCTTAACAAAACAAGTTATAATGTAGACTTACAATCACCAAAAAATATTTGGCAAATATTAAAAAGAAGAAACGCTCGATTAATCGGTAAATTACATTATTTTATAAAATTTTTCATTGAAAAAATATACATAGATATTTTTTTAGGTATCATTAATATTCCCAGAATCAATACACAACTTTTTCTTGAATCAACAAAAAAAATTATTGATAAATACATTTACAATAATGAAACAAATCAAGAAATAATTAATAAAACAAATCAAAATACAATTCGATTTATTTCGACTATAAAAAAGTCACCTTATAATATTAGTAATGGTAAGACGAATTCACATATCTTTTGTGACTTATCTTCCTTGTCGCAAGCATATGTATTTTACAAATTATCACAAACCCAAATTATGAATTTGTATAAGTTAAGATCTGTTCTTCAATATCATGGAACGTCTTTTTTTCTGAAAACTGCAATAAAGGATTCTTTTGGAATACAAGGAATATTTCATTCCGAATTAAGTCATAAGAAACTTCAAAGTTATGGAACGAATCAATGGAAAAACTGGTTAAGAGGTCATTATCAATATGGTTTATCTCAGATTGGATGGTCTAGATTAATACCACAAAAATGGAGAAATAGAGTCAATGAACATCGTACGGCTCAAACGAAAGATTTAAAAAAATGGGATTCATATGAAAAAGACCAATTACTTCATTACAAAAATAAAAAATATTCTGAAGTATATTCATTACCAAACCAAAAAGATAATTTTCAAAAATACTATAGATATGATCTTTTATCATATAAATCTATTAATTATGAAACTAAGAAAGACTCATATATTTATGGATCACCATTACAAGTAAATAAGAACCAAGAGATTTCTTATAATTACACCACACATAAAAAAAAATTATTTGATATACTAGGGGATATTCCTATCAATAATTATCTAGGAAAGGGTGATATTATGTATATGGAAAAAAATCCAGATAGAAAATATTTTGATTGGAAAATGCTCAATTTTTTTCTTAGAAAAAAAGTCGATATTGAGGCCTGGATCAAGACCGATCCCAACAGTAATAAAAAGATTAAGATTGGGACTCATAATTACCAAATAATTGATAAAATTGATAAGCAAGATCTTTTTTATCTTACAATTCATCAAGATCCAGAAATTAAGCCACCCAATTACAAAAAAATCTTTTTTGATTGGATGGAAATGAATGAAGAAATACTAAACCGCCCCATATCGAATCTGGAACTTTGGTTCTTCCCAGAATTTGTGCTACTTTATAATGCATATAAAATGAAACCGTGGATTATACCAAGCAAATTACTTCTTTCAAATTTGAATATAAATGAAAATGTTAGTGAAAATAAAAAGATCAATGGAAAGCAAAAAGGGAATTTTTTTAGACCAGCGAATGAAAAAAAATCTTTTAAATTAAAGAATCGAAATCAAGAAGAAAAAGAACCCGCAGGCCAAGGAGATCTTGGATCAGATGCACAAAACCAAGGAAATCTTGGATCCGTTCTCTCAAACCAACAAAAAGATATTGAAGAAGATTATGCGGAATCGACCATGAAAAAAGGTAAAAATAAAAAACAATACAAGAGCAACACGAAAGCAGAACTGGATTTCTTCCTGAAACGGTATTTGCTTTTTCAATTGAGATGGGACGATGCTTTGAATCAAAGAATGATCAATAATATCAAGGTATATTGTCTCCTGCTTAGACTGATAAATCCAAGAAAAATTACTATATCCTCTATTCAAAGAAGAGAAATAAGTCTAGATATAATGATGATTCAGAAGAATTTAACTCTTACAGAATTGATGAAAAAAGGGGTATTGATTATCGAACCCGTTCGTCTGTCTATAAAAAATTATGGAAAATTGATTATGTATCAAACCATAGGTATTTCATTGGTTCATAAGAGTAAGCACCAAACTCATCAAAGATACCGAGAACAAAGATATGTTGATAAGAAGAATTTGGATGAATCCACTCCAAGACATCAAAGAATAACGGAAAATCGAGACAAAAATCATTATGATTTGCTTGTTCCTGAAAAGATTTTATCGTCTAGACGTCGTAGAGAATTAAGAATTCTAATTTCTTTCAATTCAAAGAATAGGAATGGTGTGGATAGAAATCCAGTATTTTGCAACGAGAATAACATAAAAAACTGGGGTACATTTTTGGATGAAAGTAAACATCTTGATAGAGATAAAAATGAATTAATTAAATTAAAGTTCTTTCTTTGGCCTAATTATCGATTAGAAGATTTAGCTTGTATGAATCGCTATTGGTTTGATACCAATAATGGCAGCCGTTTCAGTATGTTAAGGATATATATGTATCCACATTAAAAATTCGTTGATGGTAAAAATTTCCCTCTATATTCTGTACCAGATATGGTATATGAAAGCAAACAGTTGCACATATGCCCTGTCTTACATCCCAGTTTGATATATGATACTACAATACTAAGTCAATGCCGTATCAATTAGATCTACAAATCAATTAAAAGAATCTTCATAATTTTAGGTCTAAATTATTCGCTTTTGTGAGTATAAAAAGGAACTGTCCTTTTGTATCCCTGTCGGAATCAAATTCCAAATTAGATTGATTCATTTTCATTGATTTTTAATTGAGAAAATGAGAAGTCCATAAAGAAATTCAGATTATTGTGTATACTACATTAAAATTACTGGTATTATTATTACTAATCGATCAAATTCATATCTGTAAAAAAGGGAAGGGGAAATTCTTTTATGATAAAAAATTCATTCATTTCAATTATTTTGCAAGAGGAAAACAAAGAAAACAAGGGGTCTGTTGAATTTCAAGTAGTCAATTTCACCAATAAGATACGGAGACTTACTTCACATTTGGAATTGCACAAAAAAGACTATTTATCTCAGAGAGGTCTGCGGAAAATTCTGGGAAAACGTCAACGTCTGTTGGCTTATTTGTCAAATAAAAATAGAGTACGTTATAAAGAATTAATTGGCCAGTTGGATATTCGAGAGACAAAAACTCGTTAATTTGAAGAGTCATTTTGAATTATTCGTTTCAATTTTGATGAACTTCTTTTCGCTTTCAGCAATTCATGGAAGAATGAATCAGGAAAAAACCTATGACTGCACCAGCTACAAGAAAAGACCTCATGATAGTCAATATGGGTCCTCACCACCCATCAATGCATGGTGTTCTTCGACTCATTGTTACTCTAGATGGTGAAGATGTTATTGACTGTGAACCAATATTGGGTTATTTACACAGAGGGATGGAAAAAATTGCGGAAAACCGAACAATTATACAATATTTGCCTTATGTAACACGTTGGGATTATTTAGCTACTATGTTCACAGAAGCAATAACTGTAAATGCACCAGAGCAGTTAGGCAATATTCAAGTACCTAAAAGAGCCAGCTATATCAGAGTCATTATGTTAGAGTTAAGTCGTATAGCCTCACATTTGTTATGGCTTGGCCCTTTTATGGCAGATATTGGCGCACAGACCCCTTTCTTCTATATTTTTCGAGAAAGAGAGTTGATATATGACCTATTCGAAGCTGCCACCGGTATGCGAATGATGCATAATTATTTTCGTATCGGAGGAGTAGCTGCTGATTTACCTCATGGATGGATAGATAAATGTTTGGATTTTTGCGATTATTTTTTAACAGGGGTTGCTGAATATCAAAAGCTTATTACACGGAATCCTATTTTTTTAGAACGAGTTGAAGGAGTAGGCATTATTGGTGGAGAGGAGGCAATAAATTGGGGTTTATCAGGACCAATGCTACGAGCTTCCGGAATACAATGGGATCTTCGTAAAGTTGATCATTATGAGTGTTACGACGAATTTGATTGGGAGGTTCAATGGCAAAAAGAAGGGGATTCATTAGCTCGTTATTTAGTACGAATCAGTGAAATGACAGAATCCATAAAAATTATTCAACAGGCTTTAGAAGGAATTCCGGGGGGGCCCTATGAAAATTTAGAAATCCGACGCTTTGATAGAATAAGGAATCCCGAATGGAATGATTTTGACTACCGATTCATTAGTAAAAAGCCTTCTCCGACTTTTGAATTGTCGAAACAAGAACTTTATGTGAGAGTCGAAGCCCCAAAAGGAGAATTGGGAATTTTTCTGATAGGAGATAAGAGTGTTTTTCCTTGGAGATGGAAAATCCGACCGCCGGGTTTTATCAATTTGCAAATTCTTCCCCAGTTAGTTAAAAGAATGAAATTGGCTGATATTATGACGATACTAGGTAGCATAGATATCATTATGGGAGAAGTTGATCGTTAAAATGATAATTGATACAACAGAAGTACAAGCTATCAATTCTTTTTCTAGATTGGAATCCTTAAAAGAGGTCTATGGGATCATATGGATACTTGTCCCTATTTTTACTCCTGTATTAGGAATCACAATAGGTGTACTAGTAATTGTTTGGTTAGAAAGAGAAATATCTGCAGGGATACAACAACGTATTGGACCTGAATACGCTGGGCCTTTGGGAATTCTTCAAGCTCTAGCAGATGGTACAAAATTACTTTTCAAAGAGAATCTTTTTCCATCTAGAGGAGATACTCGTTTATTCAGTATCGGACCATCCATAGCAGTCATATCAATTCTACTAAGTTATTTAGTAATTCCTTTTGGCTATCATCTTGTTCTAGCCGATCTCAGTATCGGTGTTTTTTTATGGAT